TGCTAGAGCCAACCTGGCCTACCGGTCTTGTAAACCGATAGTTCCTTTTGGTTTGACACCTGAGGGTGGGTGCCCTCCTTTGGGGTCCATAGATACATAAAGGACCTCATCAGGGTGTTGATAAAACTAGCTAAACCGGTTTCAGTGAGGTCAATCAAATGGAGAGGTACGAAGAGGACTTTTCGGTCCTCTCCTTACTGTCGAGTTACTACGTTCCTTGCCTTTTTAACTTAATTCATGGTACCGAAAGGTAACAGAAAGAAGGAAGTAAAAGACCCTCATTATTAGGTGTACTGTGGTACCCAAGAGTTAGGTATTGTTTCGACGAAAACAACGAGTTGTTTAGTCGAATGGATATGGCCTCATTTGAAAAGGAGGTCATTCCCAACGATCCTACTCCTGTCAGAGTCCTTACCTCGGACGACTGGGTCAATCGGTTGAAGGAGCAGGGAAGAGACGAATATTTGCCATAGGAAACTGGCTGAATCAGAGGTTATTTAACTCTGTTCATAGATGGCTGATGGATGTTATCCGTCAGATTACTATGGGTGGCATGCATGGATGTCTTTTCTGCCTTAGCCATTCTCCCTACGTAGCAACTTGAAGTAGATGATAGATGGGATGAGATGCTAGCCTTAGCGCAGAAGATCCATCATGGAGCCTTAGGTTAGGCTACTACTAAAGATAGGATGGATTGTCAGGAATGGTAGATGGAGCAAGGATGTATAGCAGGCTTAAAACACGAACGACACAAGTAGGACGCACTGAGGCCGAGGTACGTAGGTCTCTTGCTGGGCCTTTGATAAGGAATGGTCGGTTTGTTAGTCTTAATCCAGCGACTGGCCTTGCTCCGAGCGATATCCGAAGTATGGTTCGCTCGCTAGTTATATGCTTAACACATGCATCTGAGGTCAGAGGTGCCGCTAAGGTGAACGCTCAGCTTCAACTCTGACTTTCTATTTGAAGTGCACTGAAGGTTAACTATGTCAATCTACAACTCAATGTGATTGGCTTCGTCCGGGCTCAGTCTCTTCCGGCCGCCTCATCCTACTTACTCCACTCGCTATGTTTTGCTGCCAAACGGACTCTCTCGGAGGTTTTCCCGTGGATGTAATGCTTAGCAACCCGTGCGCCCCTACCCGAGAGGCAAGCTTGGCGGCGCGAGTGATGCGGTAACAAGCCGAATCCAAAGTACCTCGACACAAATTAAATTAAAAAATAAGATAAGAAGTGCCTATCCGCTCATCAAGTAAAGAAAGGCATCGATACATCGAGGACCAGGGCGGTGAAGTGGGGAAGGTGGACAGTAAGCTAGTAATTGCGTTAAGAAAAAGCGGTAGAAGGGCGTGAAGGTGTACTTTCTTTCTAGGTTTTTGGGTATTGTATTAGTGGCAAGCCGACTGACTGATAGGGTCACGAAGAGCCCAACGAATGGAGGACCAGAACTGCTTTGCTTAACACACATATAGTTCAGTTCCCTCAATTCATCACCAACATGCTTGATTCCAATCTCGAGGGACTGAACCCGCTCCTCGAGAATGAAGCTTGCTGGCGATACCGGTATCCATCTATAGCCGTTAGTTCATCGGTGTCGGGGGAGTTTGGCCCCAGCCGCCTATTGTCCCTTTCCCCATGGGGCGGGCTCCTATGATAGGGTCTAGGGAAATCTACCTCTTTTCCTTCTTTTCGTTTTCGCTCCTTCCTTAGGTCTGTCTCCTTCGGCGGATCTTGGGACTCCTTTTGCTGGCTTCGGGCTTTGATCTTTCTCTTATCTGGTGTGGCGTCCTGCTTCATCTTTAGGTGTCCTTATTGGTCTCTATCCGCCAGTGCGTAGCTCCGTAACTTTCCCTCTCCCCAGCGGTAGCCGGAGCTCGCACAACCCAAAAAAGAAAAACAAACAAAGCGTGGTTCATGGTAGGCTCTGATAATGGTTAGGGTAGGGGTTTAGTAAAGGATCTCCAGCATGGAACGATGCTCCTTCTCATGCCCATTTGCCAACATCCAGAAAACCCGCCTTCTCACGCTAATGAAAGCCCTTCTTACAGAACAACTAGTGCGAGAGCCTTTCCTTCCCCTATACAGAAGGAGACTTTCTTTTGTCTAACTCTCCAGAAGAGACCAAGTCGTTTACTTCATATTTGTGACTCTTGCCAACAATTGGTTCTTTAACTGACACTTGACTCGAACCGCTTGCCCTAGCTACTGGCAAAGAGGGAATTGATTCAAGATCCCCTTGCGCCCTACAACCCGAAAGTGACTCTCTATCAAAGCACCTGCGGTGGGCTAAGCGCAAGGAGTCTTAGAGTCTCGATACTGGCTAACGGAAAAAGAACGGCGAACAAGTAGTTGTTCTACAACCCCCAGAACTGTACGCAGCGCTTTTCAAAACAAAAACAAGAAGTGGTTTGTTTTTTCTAAGTCGCTCTGCGAAAACGGTTTTCTGTCTACGAGCGCCTGTCTGCCTTCACGAACGTCTAGTAACTCACTAGCCCTAAACCGTAACTGAAACACTCTCTTCTCCAACCAAAGCCGCCATCCAGATTCAGAAGCGGAAGCGGAAAGAGTTTACTGAAGAGGCTTTCATCTACGGCCTCCCTAATTTATGCTATCTTCGTTTCATTAGGGAAGTAGCCTAGCTCAGCTGGGGGAAGCTCCTAATGGAAATAGAGTACTCTCATTAAAGCAGGTTGACATATTACCGTTGACCTCAGACCTCACACCAGATTTCCTCTTCCCGATCCCCCGAAAAAGGGAAGATGCTCCTGTAGGTAGGAGCTACTTCCCTTTTTCGGCGCTCCCTTCGAACTGATATCCAAAGATTGATTCCCTGTAACAGGATGGTTTGAAATGATGGTTTATTACAGGTTCTGGTGACATGAATAGGATGAGCATACGAATGAGCCGGAACATGGATAACGTAGTGGTTCGAGCCGGTCGAGAGTACGAGATTACTGACCGAAGACTCTTCCATTGAGATGGGCCGAAGCCCTGCTAGCGAAGGAATGCATCCAACAGTGTTCTGTCTCATTGGTCCTCTCATGCCAGAATTTGCTCATAAATAAACTTTGTTCTCCCGGAAATAACTATTATTATAATACATGACTTATGTGACTTCGATCTGAGACCTCTCGATTCAGAGAGGAAATGCGCATTTGTATCATTTTGACTCTCCCCATCTCGAATTCTACTAATTTGATATGGGACTGGTTGTGAAGGGAAGCTTTGTGGGAGAAAGGAGGAAAAGGTCAGGCTAGTCAAGGCTTTACTCAAACATATGGGATAGATTACGAGGAAGCCTTTGCCCCGGTAGCCAAGATGAAGTCTGTTCGTCTCCTGCTCTCTATTGCTGCGAATCGAGATTGGCCTCTGTTCCAATTAGATGTTCAAAATGCCTTCCTGAACGGGGACCTACAGGAATAAGTTTACATGAGTCCTCCACCCGGTTGTGTAAGGGGGGGGAGAACAAGAGAGGTCAACTGGAGTGGAAGCCAAACGACGGGGCCGAGAATCTGTGATCGATCCGAAGAACCACTGCCAGATACGATTCTGCTTCCCCCTCGTACTACCATGCCCGGCTTTCTTTCGGCTTAAGTTAGAAGGCTGCGGTGAGAATGAGGATCACTTCGGAACTCTAGGAAAATGGGCGTTTTAGGGCTCGATCTAAAAGTTCTCCAACGTGTTGCGGAGCCTTCGGCCGTGAGAGGGTCTTTTTTTTGGCTTCCTCAGGGCCGTGTGAAGCTTAGCTTGCTTTAGCAGCCACGTGATGATTCAAGATTCGTGGTAGGCGTAGGAGCTGGGCGAAGCGGTAGCGAAGCTCAGGTGGTGATGCAAGTGCGCGGTGAGCGTAGTAGCCCCCTCGGGCATGCTCTTTGTACAACCAAGCGAAGAGCTAGTGAGGGCCGGGAATATCGTATGTAGTGTAGAATCAGATCTGAAGCTCTTTACTAGGATTGGAACAAGCGAGGAACGAGTGACCACAAGCTCCGCTTAAGCGCTCGACATGCAGTTAGCTTCAAACATGTTCATCATGTGGCCGAGCGAAGCGCACCTGCGTGAAGCAGCCTAGCATCACTTTAGATAGGAGCAGAATGGATGACTTACAACTGAAAGTCAGTTCTTCGGATCGATATATCGTACGACGTAATGGAGATCTTGGTCTAGGTCCGGTGGTTCGCAGAATTCGGGACCTAACGATGTTCGATTCGTCACATGAACGGGAGCGGACGATTCCCTCGTCTCTCCCTTTTTCGGGGAATGGCTGCAATCACAAGCAAGTGATTGAATGAGTGGGGGGCTCCGAAAGCACATGCGGGAGAAGCAGGTCTTTCAGGAGACGGGGGTCCGGTCTAGAAAGAAAAGAGAACTCTCAACAAGCTGGAACTAATCAAGATCAATAGGAAGAGGAGTTAGCTAGAAATTCATTTTTTGACAAAGTTCATGCCACGACGATCTATATGGAAGGGCTGTTTTGTTGATGCATTCCTGTTGAAGTTGAAAAAGAGACAAACACTCATGTTTCAGCTCCCGGATCTGCTTGGATTATCGTATAATAAGAGGAGCCGTCTTAGGAAATGACTGAACTTAAAAGACAGATGCCACCGCTGCGAGGGAGTCACTTGTCTGATCTTGCGGTGCACTCACTCCCGTTACGAGAATGAAATGACGCCCCAGCTCGACTCGAGACCAAGACTCCTTCCTTACAACTCGCACCAATAGCGGCACTGAGCGGCCGGAGATTGAGAGAAAAGGCAGCCGCCCCTCCCCCCTAGCCGCCTACCTACTCGTGCTCGTAGCTCGCTCGATCGGAGGTTAAGAGTGTGGTCCGGCGGAAAAACAGAAGTCATCCGTATCAAGTGAGACGTTAATTGCTCAGTAGTGCTTCGCCACTACCGTAGCTGGCGGAAATAGCTTAATGGTAGAGCATAGCCTTGCCAAGGCTGAGGTTGAGGGTTCAAGTCCCTCCTTCCGCTCTTGGCTTCGTCGTTTAGTGGTAACGAGTAGAGTAGGCATCGCCTCTCGATCCAATCCGTCTTTCCCTGGCCTCCCCAACACACTCTTGATACGAAAGAAACCTCCCGCCATAGAAGAGATAAGAAAGAGATCTCAAGTCTGGGTCCCCTCGATCACCCTTCCCTTGAACCTGAACTGGTCGAGAGAGATGAACCCGCACCACATTTGATAACCTTCGAACTGAAACCCCCAACTAGAGATGGAATTCCATAACCTAAACAACTCAATGGAGAGCTCCGTGACCGGTTCAATTCAAGGGAAGGTCCACCAATAATGGAAAGGCCATTCCCCTCCCTATCCGTTTCTGGATCCCTCATTCCACGAATTCGTTGTTACTGACAAGGACTGAAAGCTTTTCGTTTTATGAAAAGGCATAGACTCCCCACTTCTTTGTCTTATTAGCGCAGGTCTTCGTCAATGATGAAAGCCGCTGAACTTCAGACTCGAGTTGAGAAAGAGGGCTAGGCCAAGGAAAGGAGGGCTTTCAGGGACTGGGGAAGACGGGTGGATTATAGAGCTAGGGGCGGAGGTTTGTCCATTGGGATTGGGCATGGACGAGCCTCGACTGGGCCAGCATTGATGAAAAGAAAAACTAATCCCATCGCATCATTAACCGGTGTAGGATTAAAGATCAGGTCCAGGATTCGAGTCAGTCAAATCGACCTTCCCTCTCATCTGAGGGTTAGGCAAGGTAGCTTGCTCAAATGTTCGTTGTTCAATATCTCGGCTGCTCAAGAAGTTGGACTAGCTGCTCCCATTCCTCAAAGCCCGGAGTGGATTCTAGGGGAAGGGCGGAGCCTCACCTTGCAGTAAGTAGGAAGGTCTTCGTTGCTGGGACGGGTTCAAACTGGACTGAAGGGAGGAGGAAAGAAAGACTCCGATCTTACTGGGGATTCATCACTGGCTAGGGCTTTCGAATCAAAGCATGGGCATCTGCAACTAAGAGGGAACAGTAGATCGTCGATTGAAGAGCCAGGTCAGTCAACTTCTATTGATTATTGATTCGACTAGAGGGACTCCTAGCAACTTGTATGACGGGGCCCCATGGAGATGCAGGAGCCGCCAGCCGGATCGACCAATAAATGAGAGGCCAGAGGGATGGGCTCATTCGACTAATTAGTGATCCCTGGCCCTACCTAACAAAGAGATGTCCCTAAACTCAAATAAGAGGGGATTGGTTGATCGGGCAGGAGTAGGACATTCCATCAAAATCTTTCTGATCCGCTAGCTCTCACTTCTTGCCCTATTCGGTCAAGCAGCTTCACTCCTCTCAAATCCTATTTTTTCATCGACAGGTAGGGTGCTAAGGTTCCTTATTCCGGTTGTAAAGCGGAAGAAGAGGGAGAAAGAATGGGCACAGCCCCACCAGCAGCCCGCGTTTTCGACCCGAAAGGAATGGAAAATGAAACAAGAATCTGTGTTCACTATCTATGGAGCGTAGTGACTATCCTTAATCTCCTCTTCCCTATCTCCCCCTTGCCTTTTTTTCTTTTTCTCGCCGGCAGGTAGTTGACTTGCTTACTTGTTAGAGTCAGGAGAATCCATTTCTTTTTTTGTATTGTTTATTATTATGATGATATATGATTGATCTGTAGTTCAAGGGCACTCTTCCTAATCCGACTTTAAGATGGAAAAAGACCCAGACGTAGAGTCCCGTCGGCCGGGATTTTATCTATTTATTTTTTATTCCCTTCAGTCCTTACCTTTTAAAAAGGGATTCTTATCTTTCCCCACGAGGTCTTCAAGCCAGATGGAGTAGTGCATCTCTGTCTTGAAAGCCCGCCCTACAGATAGGAGTTCCTATCTCTACTGCCTATCCAACCCGAAGATTCTTATTCGTGGTGGAGTGCTTCGAGTAGGATCCGACCCCATCCCAGCAGTCAAAGTCCTTCCTGACCCGGCTCACCTGCCTCTGAAGCTGGAATGCCTTTCTAGAGGAGGCTACCCGAGGAATCGAGAAGTTTGAAGTGGGATGTGGAATGTGATTGGTGATGGATGGTGGTTATGAAATAAGTTCTGCATCAGATGATGAGCCCGTGCGAAAACTTTTTCTTTTATTGGCGCCCGATAGGTAGGCTATTCGATTGAGTCGAAAGCCTACCAACGCATAAAGGTTCCGATTCGAGCGAGAGCCCAAACGGGGGAGGCGATAACGTCTTGATCGAAAGCTCCACTGTTCTGAATAATGAGAAAGACTTTTCAAAATTCGATCAACGAGAATCTTATCATCTATCTGTTAGGTAGGCCAACCGACCGAGTTTTGTTGGGCGTCCATGTCACAGAACCTTTCTTCTAGCCAAGAATCCCATTATTGATCGAATCGGGGCCAATTCATTGGCAAATGAAAAATCTACTGTTTTAACACTCAGAAAAAAACCTAGACTAGAAAAGAAGAAGAGTAACTAAGACAAGAGCTAGGTAAGCAAGATGGAGAGGCTAGAAAAGGCGGGGCTCTCCATCCCTAGGAAGATTGTGTCCAGGATCTGGTAA